GATCGTTGAATGATCCATTTACCACCCTTCCTTTCGTATCGTAGGAGTCAAAAATACTATGATGGTTCTGTTGCTTTCTATATTTATCTCGTCTGTGATTTAGCAATCCCAAAGTTTCTTTTTGATACAATCAAATAAGGAAAAATGATCTTTTTTTTTTTTTCATTTTCGTACTTTTTTTCTTTCTTCGTAACATAAATATCAGAAAGAGACTTCTGGTGTGGAAGAAAAGTAGTTTGTGACGCTGAAATGTACTCCCGACACATAAGATCAAATCAATCGGAAATAACCTTTGTTTCATACTACTATCTCGATACAAAATCTCATGTTAGGAAAAACAATAATAGTTTGTTCATATCGAATTCGAAGTGCCATGCTATTGTTACCTATTATTCATATTCGATATGGCGAAGGCCTAGTCTTCTTCTTTTTTTTTTCAAATAAAAACTCATTGGCGCCAAGCGTGAGGGAATGCTAGACGTTTGGTAATTTCTCCTCCGACCAGAATGAAAGATCCCATTGAAGCGGCTAATCCCATGCATATTGTATGTACATCAGGCGAAACAAATTGCATAGTATCATAAATGGCTATTCCTGGTATTACCCATCCGCCGGGGGAGTTTATAAACAAATAAAGATCCTTAGTATCATCTTCTATACTGAGATATACCATGAGACCAACAAGTTGATTTGAGATCTCGCTATCAACTTCTTGGCCTAAAAAAAGTAATCTTTCTCGATAAAGTCGGTTGATTAGGACAAAATTGTATCCCTTAGGAACCGTACGTGCATCTTTGGATGCATACGGTTCAAAAAAATTGCGAAAAAAGAATCAATGTGTCGATTCCAATCCTATCTCTTTTTTTTGTAACAGATTTCTGTTTTTCTAGTGAAGGGGGCCAAAACTCATGTTGTTTTTTTGAAAAATAGAAGAAAATCCCCTTCACTAAAAAAAAAGAATTTACTGAACTTATTGAATTAACCTCTCATTGATGTATTGTTTCGTCGAGATTCAAATCACGATGTCATTTTCTTGTTCCCGAATGGGTCCTTTCAATTCTTTTAGGTTCATGTTCTACTCCGGGGAAAGATCTATCCGAATTCTATTTGCACATATAGGGCAAATGATCTCAGTACCACTTCTTTTTGCTACGACTTTTTTTCAATTCGTTTCATGCCTCCCCCAAACTATTCGATGTATTCATCATACTGGTTGGCATGGCAATTTGAGGTGGCCCCTATAATTAAGTATAAGAATTGTCTATGCTACAAGTAGTAATTGTGCATATATTACTATTACCAATTTGGTATTTTCTGAACGGAGCCTGGATACTTTATTTTATTAGTCCAAGTCAACCATAAATTCTTCTAATTGATAATATTGATCCTCAATATAAATTGATCTAATTGCACTTCACGCTCCGAATGATTGATTCTTCAATCAATACAATATTTCTTGGGCGAAACAGAGGATATCTCGATCGGGGGAGAAAACGGGTAAATCCCATATGACCCAATATGTCTGACAAGTCGCACTATACGTCAACCCAAACTGCATCTTCCTCTCCAGGACTCCGAAAAGGTACTTTTGGAACACCAATGGGCATTAAATTAAAGAAAAAAATTAAGTACTATACTTCACTTTAATATGGAAACGTAAGAATGGGTTTATTGTCTTTATCATTTTTTTTTTTTTTCTGTTTATTCTATTTTATACATAAATTGGAAGGTTTTTAGAGAAAGACAGAATAAATAAATAAAAATTTTAATGAAGGGATCGATCGTTCGAATAATAAACAAGTATCCATGCATCCGTTCCCCCCAAATGGGACCAATGCTCCCATTGCGTATTGGTACTTATCGGGTATAGAATAGATCTGCTTCTCTTTGTTCTTACGAACAGAATTCTTCCGTTATTTTCAACGGAATAGAATAAATAGTAACCTTTTCTCATACAGAATCCGCTGAAAAGGTTAGGTACATAGTATATTCCAATGCGATAAAGTTACATAGTGTCTATTTTTCTTTGATAAAGGGGTATTTCCATGGGTTTGCCTTGGTATCGTGTTCATACTGTCGTATTGAATGATCCCGGTCGATTGCTTTCTGTCCATATAATGCATACGGCTCTAGTTTCTGGTTGGGCCGGTTCGATGGCTCTATACGAATTAGCGGTTTTTGATCCCTCTGACCCCGTTCTTGATCCAATGTGGAGACAAGGTATGTTCGTTATACCCTTCATGACTCGTTTAGGAATAACCAATTCGTGGGGTGGTTGGAGTATTTCGGGAGGAACTATAACGAATTCGGGTATTTGGAGTTATGAAGGCGTGGCAGGGGCGCATATTGTGTTTTCTGGCTTGTGCTTTTTGGCGGCCATCTGGCATTGGGTGTATTGGGACCTAGAAATATTCTGTGATGAACGTACGGGAAAACCCTCTTTGGATTTGCCCAAGATCTTCGGAATTCATTTATTTCTCTCAGGAGTGGCTTGCTTTGG